TATGATTTTGCTTACTATACCTGCTGCTGTAGCATTATAAACTGTATTGTTACTCTTGTTGCCGTCGGGATAAATCTGACCCCTTCCCCTGTTCCCGCCTACGTATATAGGATATTTTAAGAAGTGAACATCCTTCTTAGTAGCAGGGTCCGGGGAAAGAATAGGGAAGGTTATTTCACTATATTTTTTACCAGGAACAGGGCCTACCACAAGAATATTTTTTTGATTGGGGCGATAGCTCTGAAAAGACAAATTGCCAATCTTTTCTTTCATCTCGGGAGAAATACGATCGGGAGGAGCTAATTCAAAACCCTCCGGTAAAATAAGAACAGCCCCCACGTTCAACCCCCCTTTTTTACCATTAGCAAGAACCTGTTTCAGTTGCATATCATAAGGAATTCGAACAACTGCTTCAAATACAGTATCAGGAAGTACCGCTTGTGGAACCTCAATTTCCACGGGCTTATTAGCTAAATGGCAATTGGCACATACAATACGCCCAGTTGCTTCTCGTGGATTTTCATAACCCTGCTGTGCAAAAATAGGATATGCACTTGAAATGGACGTCCGAGTTAAGATATATATCATGAGCGATACGGAAATAGATCGAGTAATCTGTTTCTTTAGCCAAGAAAAAGCATTTCTAGTTTGCATGGTCCAATCATTGATCGCGAAAATTTCTACAATAAATTGGGTAGGTCGCTAGTATAGTTCCCTAGCCACGATTCTGCTATTTGCTGGAATAATCTAGGATGAATCTTCCCGATGGTTAGAAATAGGAAGAGTAAATACGATTTTCAATACTTTGCTTATGTACAACTACAAATGTACAACTACAAAGTACCAAGCATTCTAATTGGATTAGATTAATATCAATGGATCCTTTATCAGTCATTCATTGAATGATAAATAACTACAAGTGACGGAGACAGACGATTTAAATAACGGAAAATCCAATATTTAAAAATTGTATCGAGAATGACTGGAAAGGTGGAAACAAGACCAGCTATAATTTGATCATTATGAACAAATCCAAAATCTTTATAGATAGAGCACATAATTAATTCCCAACCCTGGGGTGAATGAAATCCGATACATAAATCAGTTAATAAAAGAATAGAAAAAGCTTTTACTGTGTCACTTAAGTTATATAGGAATTCCTGAGCCCAAGAGTTAAGAATAACAAGTTTTTCATTACCCAAAATTGAATACCCGCTTAGAATAATAAAACAGATGGTATTTGTTGAGAAGTGCAAAATCGTATGGATACGATTCTCATTTTGTATCTTGATTAATTGGATCGTTTCTTTATGGATTCCTATCCCAAACTCTTCGAGATGTGTTTCCGAGTATTCCTTGATCATTTCGTCCAAGAAGAGGAGTTCCTCTAATTCTATGAATTTTTCTAGAAGACTCTTTTCTTGAATATTATTCAAGAAAATTTCGGATTGACCAGTATTCCACCAATTAGTAACCCAAGATTCCAGACATTTATTAACTGAGAAAGAAATCCACCAGGGCAAAAATACTATAGATGCAAGATAGAAAAGGGGAGTGAATGCTTTCTTTTTTGCCATTTTTTCGTCTGTGAATTGTTAATCAACCCATTCGTACACTCTATGCGATCGAATATTTCTTACACACATGAGTTTTATACAAGGTCTAGAACTTATGAATCTATTTTCTTTGTGATTTTGTGGTTAGTCTTTGAATCTAGAAAGAATACAGAAATAGGCTAAGAATTCACTTCGAATGAAGAAATTAAGAATATTGTTTCCTGATATCTCAATTGGTCAAATTCAAAATCAAGTGTCTCCTTTCGATGAATGATCGAAAGAACCACTTTAAGTAATGAATATTATTCAGATTTTGAGACGAAAGAACTCCTTTGCTATCAAAATATCCAATATTTCCCAAAAATTTCACTGTCAGGAATAGAATATGAATAAGTAGTCCATTAAAGACCAAGTCTTAAAAACAAGGACAACTCAAAAGTCTACATTAATGTCTAAACATGCCTTCTAACTCATGTTGGGGGCTTTTGTTCTTGTCTTCGAATTTTCTAAAAATAGATAAAGAGTTTTTTACCGATTATCGAAAGATTCGTTCGAATCCGACCCAACATGAATTTTTAGCTAAAATGGTTTTTCGGGAGATAGAGAAAGAGACAAAACTCTATTATCTATATTTAAATTTCAAATTCTATACCTAAGACAAGAACAAATTCGTTTTATTTTCCAAAATTCACGAAAGGAAGAACTCACTCTTGGTGATAAAGGCTTCTTGATTCGTAATCAGGAATATAGGTCAAAAAAAGAGTTATCCTCAACTTTCGTTTTGATTCTTTCTACAATTCGATCTTCTATCAGCAAAGAAAAGGCCATTATTATCTTATTTACTTTGATTCCGATAAACTAACTACTTTTTGCTACAAACACAAAAAAATGATTGAACTTAGTGCTCTACTTGATTTTGCTTGACTTTTGATTCAAAGGAAAAA